TCATGGGAAAGAAAGGCAGAAATAAGAAAGAAATAGATTATTCCCTGAGAGCTTGTCCAATACCACCAGTACCAGAAATGCATCTCCTTCGCCCGCGCGAGAGACTTCTATGCCAGCCGGGAATAACGGCTCTGTTATGAAAGAAAGCGGCAGACAGACTTACCTCTGCTAACTACTACGTTTTATATAGACTGGAAGCGTTAGAGATACTAAGGTATAGTGCCGCTACCAGAGAAGGCTCTTTCATGCTAGGCGTCCAGACCTACTACGCCCGAGCCGCATCCCCGGCACACTTGCTATATCCACTAACGCTTCATACCACTTCATCCTACCAACTATACCTGATATAAAGCCGTTCTATAACAATTAAAGACAACAAGAAAGCAAGAAAAGGATAGCGATCGCTTTGGGAGCGTCACGGGGGAGGAAGATAGAAGGGTAACCTATGACACCGGGGAGTTAGGCTTTTATCCCGCCTCCGCTTCGCGGATGGGACGAGGGCGAGAGCTGAGCACGCATGCTCTATGCTTTTCCCCAGCTTTCCCTCTAGTAAAAGATTAGCTCCTACCCCCTTCCAGGGATTCCTGGGGCATGAGTTAAGCATATAGTTGATTGCTCTTTCTTTCGATGTTGCGTTGGTACTTTTTTTTTGGAATCTCTCTCTGTAGGCGTGCAAAACAAGAGAGCCACTGCTCTTCGGGGCGGTGAGGTGGACAATTCCTTACTCCAGCTTCAGAGGAGCATCTTTGCATGAATCAATACTAACTCCTCAGTCAGCTGACCTTCTATTTTTGAGATTAGAGCAGAAGAACTCCGTAACGGCGGAGAAGGGTTTCGCCTCGAATCCAAACGATTTCTCGTCTTCTCTTAAGATATTTCTAGTTAGGACTTGATCGAGGGATCAAATGACTCCGAAACATAAAGTAACAAGACCAGAACCCCGTTTGGACTATAAATAATAATAATAATCAGTAAACAGCAAGCAAAGAGATAACTTTCAACTTTCACAAGCTGCAAAACTAAGTTGTGGCGTCGCCTATGCATAATGTAAAGAGTCTGGTGAAGAAAAAGAACTCAATCAAATGGAAGAAAAAAAATCATAAAATGATAAAATAAAATTGGAATTTACTTGTTCCGCCAAGTCCTGCAATGGCATTAATGAGCTGGGAGCGCCTTCCACAAATGTCTGTGTGTTGATGCTAATGGTCTCTAAGTCAGAGACATTGGCCGTCTCAAGATCAGAGGCTTTAGCCTGATTTTTTGGTCGATTCCAATGGCGATCTTGGCTGGTCTTACTCTCGCTGGAACTGGTAGGATTGGGACCGTTATCACTTTTATCCTCGCTGACGAAACCTCACAATCATAAATGAAAGCTTAGGAGCTTGAACTTGGGGATGAACCAAAGCTTTAGTAGGCGACACCCTTGCTGATGCCTTTTCAAAATTCTGTTTGGTTGATGCTACAGGTTTCTTCCTTTTTTTGTGTTTATTATCAACTTTTCGGAAAGTTGCTGCCAGGTTTCTTGTCTTTAGAAGAGGATTCTTCTGCACCTCTCTCCCTTGCTTTAGTCACTTTTGCTGAAACATTGGAAGAAAAATTTTCTTTTGACTTTTGAGAGGTAGCAAGAACCTCCTTCTTGTTGGTTGTGGCCTTTGCAGCGTCTTTTTCGCCTATCTCCAATTTTTGAGAAGAAGAAGCGCGCCCATGTTCTTTGGATTTCACTGCTGAAATTTTTTAAGCATCTTTCTCTATTGTCTTGGATATTTTGGGAGTCGCTGCCAGCTCGTCACGCCTTGTGTTCTTTTTATAATAGTAACCTTGGTGCTCTTGCTCGAAAAGTTCCTGAATCTTCTTGACCACCAGTCGTCATACTCTTTTGTAACTAGGGGGCTTTCTTTGGACAAGCGGGCTGGTATCACTACTTTAGAACCAGTGCCTAAGCGAGTACAAGAAAACCATAGCTGGATAACTTCCTTCAAGGTGCCGGTGTGAAGCTCTTTCTTTAGATTACCAGGAATATCTTGAAAAAAACCAAATTGCCTGCTGAACCTGCAGGGACTATAAGTTTCAATGACATGCTCGTTGTCGCACCGGAAGATCAAGAAGCTTGAACGAAGGTTGATAAAGTAATCACTCCAATAAGTGGACAGATTTCCATCGTCAACTACAATCAATTGTTTGTCTTTGGACATGCAAGAATTCGGCAAATCTGATTGGTTGACGTCTTGAAAAATGTTGTGGGCCTCTAAAGCATTAAAATACTTGGCCATTCTCTCACCAGCAAGTTTGATCATTTGGGCACCAGAACGAAGCCGGCTATGGTGGTGGTGAGTCTCAAAGTACTGCCCGAGCCAAACATAGACATAATGAATTGGAAAGACAGCTTTGCGCTCCTTTAGGTTTGAAGAGGAAACAAGCTGTCTCAAACCATTATAGATGCTGGCAAGGACCGGCCAAAGAAAATCTCTGCCCGCAGGCCGCTTGCTACTTTGAAGACAAAACGGCCGGATGCGATTGACTTCTTTATGTGGCAGAACTAATTTGCAAAGCCAACAAGACAAAAGTGCTGCTAAACCCTTCATTCCATCCAGCCTACTCCTTCCATCTTTTAAATTTTTTTTTCAGATACTTTTTTTTAATCTATTTCCCAGCTTTTACCTTGAAAACTTCCTGGTTGTATAATTGCATTCTTTAAGAATTACAGGGAAGCATCAGCAGCCTCTGAAGATCAAAACCACCACTGGTACTGACATTGTACTCAAAGCAATTTCTTTTTTCTTTTAGAACTTGATTGCCAACAACTTGCTTCATTGACTCTTGCAACTTAAGAAGCATGTTCCGAGTCACGTGTATGTGTGACAGAACAAGACTATGAATGCCCTTATATCCACGAAGCATAAGAATTTGGATTCTTATCAAGGCAATCAAGTCAAATATAGTTTAGGGAAAATTTTTGCTTTTTTTTTATTGATGCTTGGAAAAACTTCCAAGCTGCCTACGTACCCCGTAAAGGAGATCAAGTCATAACGTAGTTCACTTTGATTTGGGCCGTTCACAGTTTTAGCTCATGCGGGCCGGGAGTATCCAATGACAAGTTCCTAAAGCCTTACTATCCCTTAAAGCCTCACAGCCGGAAGACTTTCTCTGTGCCTACATACCGAATCAGACAAGTGAATAAATCGGTGGTATGTTCTTCTTCACGTGATCGTGCTCTAGACCTATGGGACTAAGAACCACGTTTCGGGGTCTTGCACTCACTCCCTTTACGACCAAGATCAGGAGCTATTCATAGAGCCGGGGTGACCCCGCCTAGGTCAGCGGAGAAATCCATTACAGAATGGCTTTGACTTGTAGCAGCAAGATAGGCTGGCTTTGTTCCTGAGGCACATACCTAAAAAAGGGTACCGCCAGCCACATAGCACAAGCTGGGGTATCTTACCCGACAAAGTTAGATTTCATAAGGAAATGCCTACAACTAAGTATATAAGACCAGGCAATCAAATTGGACAGTTTTTTTATACCTATGTCCGTCAAAGCCCTATTTTAGCCTACTATATTATATGGAATAAGATATCCGGTAACCTTTTGTAGCTCTTTCTATCTAACATACTCCCTTTCTCACGAAGCAAAAACAGATTCTTTGGTTGCAGTGGCACTTCCAGACACCGGATTCCCATACACAAGGGATAGGGATGAGCCAGACCTTAAAGATAGGCATACGTCGGCGTAGAAAGAAGAGATCCATGTTCTACAAAGATAGTCGGGCCTAGCTAATCCACTCACTCAGAAGAAGAAAGAGCACACGAACCAAGATCTGTTGAAGGAAATCGAGACTATTTGAGGTCTGCCAAAGGTGCTGAAAAGCGCAGCATTTCCCTGGTAAGAAAACGGGGCTTCTATTTCATTCAATTTGACCCTTTTGTGGACACACCCTGGGGGTTGGAACCTCTTGCTCTTATGCTAAGGCAGAGGCTTTCTCAATGGCTTGCGTGGATTCGCATGCTTCGGATGCTGGTCTAGCTTACACCAGACGAAGGGAAAGAAAGCGCCAGCGGCACGTGCTTCGAAAGCTGGGCTTGGAGCTATATCTCCAGGTCTCAGTCTAGACGCTCTAACCGATGGCAGGAATTCTATCCTTTGTGATCCTTCCTATGCGATTCACTAGAGAAGCTACTCTTAGTTAGAGTAGGCTCCTATCCATCAATTGTTATGGCAGTCCAGTCAAGCTTGAGCAGTATCCGTAACTGGGGCTATCAGAGGTCCCCCTATTCAAGTTCTACAAGGTCTAAGGTTCGGAGATACGGGAATGAAAGAAAGAAAACTAAGTAAAACTAACCTCTTCCGTAAAGAAAGGCAGGTAGCAAAGGTGTCCGTGGATTCTTCGGCTAGGTGTCCATCCACCCGCATTATCCGTTGAAATACCATCCGAGGAGAGTGCACTACCAACAGCAGCAGGCAGGGAGGTTTTGAACCCCGTATGTGAAAGGTGGACAAACCAAACCAAAGAAGAGCTTGAGGGCCAGGCTGAACATGTGGACAGTTCATGACAACCCCTCCTACCTCTGAAGGCAGTCGAGGGAAGCGGGTTATGGGATGGGCGGCTAAGGACCGGGGAGCAGAAAAGGGTCAAACATCGACAGGGAGAAAGACGCAGGGTCTTTCCTTTCCTACCGATTGGCAATGATATCTCTTTCTTCTGCCATTGCGAGACATTACAGCGCTTACATATGTTGATGGGCTTCCTCTCCTATTACTGGATAAGAAACTTCCTCTAGGACTTATGGCTACCACTTGTGACAGAAGTTTTCAAGCAGGGATCCACAAACTTTTGCAGACTAACGGAAAGAAGCGCAGCTGAAGGTAGGATCGAGGAGCTAACGATCAGACTGTCCTTGTGGTACAAGCCGAGTAATCAGACACCTAGTAATTGACCTTCGTCAGATACTAGTTCTCTCTGTCATTGTGGAGTAGAGGCTAGTTCGGGCAGGTTGCTCTCTTATGTCATTCTTACAAGCAAGAGAAAGGGCGGGTCGAGAAAAAGTAGATAGGAATACGGTCCACTGTCCTGTAACTGAGGGGAAGGAGTTGTCCTCAGATCCCTTTTAGCTACTCCGTCAAATAGCTCAACTGATGCCCAGCCCACGCTGCGCACCCCGGGGCTGTTCGCAATGGCGCTGTCGGGATTCACGCTTCGAGAGATCGATAGTGCAATTAAGCCCTAAGAAATCCTTTCAAGATCTTCGCCGGGAAGCGAAGCGGACCTAACCTCGGTCTTCGACATAACCGAAACCTCCTGCTTTTGCTTGTCGGAGGCCGTAACGTAAATCGCTTTCTTGAGCTTGCATACCAAGTTAGGATTCCTAGGAGAAGAGAAGCCTGTAGTTGGAGGAGGCTGAATAGAAATTCTTTCGGATCCCCCCTTCCCTTATGTTGTTGAAAGGCATTCTTCACGTCAAATTGAAATAAGGCCACCTTTTGATTGCAGCCAAGGCAAGAATGCCACGAATGGTGTTTAGCAACCTGGAGCAAATGTTTTCCCTATCTCTAAAAGAAAAGGGTTCGACTTGAAGGAATCCTTTAGCTACTAATCTAGCTTTGTATCTCTCTACCGAGCCATCTGCTTTATGCTTGATCTTGTAAATCCACTTGCAGCCAATGGCTTCTTTCCCTGCAGGCAATGAGACTAAGTCTTATTCTTTTTTTCCTGGGCATTGATTTCTTCCTGTATAGCATCTCTCCAGCAAGAATGATTGGAGGCTTCAGCAAATGATTCAGGTTCATGAGAAGATTGAACTGACATGAGGTAAGCTCGATCTTTTGGGGAAAACGATATATAAGATAAGATCAAAATCCTTCAACAGGATAAGAAACTTGAGAGGATCGACGAACCTGAGAGAGGGATCCAGAATCTGAGGAAGCGACTGGAAGGGAAGGAACTGGGCTAGACTGCTGATCTTCTGGAGTAGCCTGACCCTGGGAAAGAGACTGTAATCGCCGCCGAGAATAAACATGCTGTGCCGGGTGACTGGAATCCTCTGAGGTCAGCTGAACAGGCTGACAATCGGCAGAAAATGCTGAGCAAAGCTGCTGGCCTGAAGAGTGAGGCTGATCCGTAACATCAACTGCAGAAGAATGAGGTTCGAGTTGATGATGATGAACAGGAGAAGGCCGCAATACATCTCCATCATCATTCTCCCCCGGGGCTGATTAATTAGGTTAAGGAAAATATGAGGCGACTCCATTAAAGAGAGCATTAAGGATAGATGGAGTCTCTTGGATTTCACGTCATATCATCTATACCCGGACTGAGCATATCCAAGAAAGACACAAGTGGTTGCCTTGGGGACAATTTTTCTATTAACTGCGCAGGAATATGAACAAAACACGTGCATCCAAACACTCGAAAATGCCTATAGTACTGCCCCAGTAAGAAGTTCGTGAGGCTGGATGGAATGAAGCTTCTTCCCTCTCTCTTCCCCCAAAAAAAGGAGAGAGATGTCCCGTCCCTTCTTTATGCACATCCATATACATAGCCAGACACAAAGGTGTACAATCCGGTCAAAATCCGCGGTTCTTTAAGTTCATTCACTGTAGGTTCTCTTACTTGTTCTAGTGGCTGGCAAAGGCCAACCGAGAGGGGAGAACGAATGGCTTAGGAATCGACCGGTTCCGAGCAGACTCGTGGAGCTGCAGCTTGGATTATCGTAGAATAAGAGGGGCCGCCTTAGCTTAGGAAATGACTTATAATAACTTAAAAGACAGATGCCGCCGCTGCGAGGCGAGGGAGCAACTTGTCTGGTTTTTCGGTGCACTCATTCCCCTTACGAGAATGAAATGAGGCCCCAGCTTGACTCGAGACCAAGACTCCTTACAACTCGCACCAATAGCGGCACTGAGCGGCCGGAGATTGATTGAAAAGGCAGCCCCTCTCCCCCCCTAGCCGCCTACCTACTCGTGTTCGTAGCTCGATCGGAGGTCAAGACTGTGGTCCGGCGGAAAAACAGAAGTCATCCGTATCAAGTGATACGTGAATTGCTCAGTAGTGCTTCGCCACTACCGTAGCTGGCGGAAATAGCTTAATGGTAGAGCATAGCCTTGCCAAGGCTGAGGTTGAGGGTTCAAGTCCCTCCTTCCGCTCCTGGCTTCGTCGTTTAGTGGTAACGAGTTTAGTACATAAGCCCCTTTAGAGATAGGGGCGAGCAGCAAGGCAGCCCCTTGTATAGGGTTCCAAATCTATCTTACTAATAAGAAGAAAGGGGCAAGCCAAAACCTACTCCTAACAAGTTGCTGGCTTTTCATCAGCCGTTGCGCGCTAGCGCGCTTCTCTTTTTCAACAGGCTTCTTCAAATATCCCATAAATAAAGTAGGGGCATAAGCATCGCCTCTCGATCCAATCCGTCTTTTCTGGCCTCCCCAACACACTCTTGATACGAAAGAAACCTCCCGCCATAGAGAAGAGATCTAAAGTCTGGGTCCCCTCGATCACCCTCCCTTGAACCTGAACTGGTCGAGAGAGATGAACCCGCACCACATTTTCTAACCTTCGAATCGAAACCCCCAACTAGAGATGAAATTCCAGAACCTAAACAACTCAGTTGAGAGCTCCGTGACTGGAAAAAGGGAAGGTCCACCAATGATTGATAGGCCATTCCCCCCTATCCGTCTCTTGATCCCTCATTCCACTAATCCGTTGTTACTGATTCATTCAAGGCATAGACTCCCCATTTCTTTGTCTTATCTTATTAGCGCAGGTGTTCGTCAACGATGAAAGCCGCTGAACTTAAGACTCGAGTTGAGAAAGAGGGCTAGGCCCCCGGGAGGGCTTTCAGGGACTGGGGAGGGTGGATTATAGAGCTAGAGGCAAATCGAAGGTTTGTCCATCGAGATTAAAAAACCTCGACTGGGCCAGCATTGATGAAAAAATGAAAAAAAAAAAGAAAAACTTCTCCCATCGCATCATTAACCGGTGTAGGATTCAAGATCAGGTCCAGGATTCGAGTCAAATCGACCTTCCCTCTCATCTCAGGGTGAGGCAAGGAATTGTTTCAAATGTTCCTTGTTCAATATCTCGGCTGCTCAAGAAGTTGGACTAGTTGCTCCTCCGACCCGGAGTGGATTCTAGGGGAAGGGCAGAGCCTCACCTTGCAGTAGGAAAGTGTTCGTTGTTGGGACGGGTTCAAACTGGACTGAAGGGAGGAGGAATTTAATACTCCGATCTTCCTGGGGATTCATCACTGGCTAGGGCTTTCGAATCAAAGCATGGGCATCTGCTATTAAGAGGGAGCAGTAGATCGTCGATTGAAGAGCCAGGTCAGTAAACTTCTATTGGGACTTCTATTGATTATTGATTCGACTCTAGGGACTCCTAGCAGCAAACTTGTATAAAGGGCCCCCATAGATATGCAGGAGATGCCAGCCGGATCGACCAACAAATGATAGGCCAGAGAGATGGGTTCATTCGACTAATTAGTGATCCCTGGGCCTACCTAACACAGATGTCCCTGAAATAGGGGATTGGATTTGTTTGAAAACAACCAAGGTGGCGTTCATTCAATCAAATCTTTTATGCCTAATTACTATTTTTGGAAAGGAAGGAATGCAGGGAACAACTCTTTCTTTTCCACTGGTTCTTGAAAGCTATCAATCCCCGCTTCCCCCATATTTCTTCTCCCTCTCGCATCGGTTCTGCATCAGATGATGAGCCCCTGCGAAAACTTTCTCTTTTATTGGCGCCCGATAGGTAGGCTATTAGATTGAGTCGAAAGCCTACCAACGCATAATCCGATTCGAGCGAGAGCCCAAACGGGGGAGGCGAGAAGATCTTGATCGAAAGCTCCACTGTTCTGAATAGTGAGAAAGACTTTTCAAAATTCGATCAAAGCGATCGAGAATCTCATCATCTCTTAGGTGGGCCAACCGACCGAGTTGGGCTGGGCGTCCATGTCACAGAACCTTTCTCTAGCCAAGAATCCCATTATTGATCGAATCGGGGCGGATCCAATTTATTGGCAAATGCAAAATCTATCGTTTTAACACTCAGAAAAAAAACCTATAAAAGAGGAAGAGTCACTAAGACAAGAGCTAGGTAAGCAAGCAAGAAGGAGAGGCTAGAAAAGGCGAGGCAAGGGGCTCTCCATCTGACGGAAGATTGTGTCCAGGATCTGGTAATCTAAGCCTTGCTTCTTCTGGTCGGCTCGTATTAGCCTGTGCTTTATTACAGGTAGTCATTCCCCCGTTCCTACCGTCCAAAACAGGCCTATGGAGTATAGCCAAGTGGTAAGGCATCGGTTTTTGGTACCGGCATGCAAAGGTTCGAATCCTTTTACTCCAGATTATGAACACCCGATCGGATCTGTCAAGAACGAGCTGACGACTACAGGGGAAGCGGCTGACTGCAGTCCCTGAGCCCAGCTTGTAGCAAGCCAAAAGTTTGACTTGAACCTACTTTGCTAAGAGAAGAGAAAGTAGAAGGGAAATCAGCAAAACGGGGAGTGACGCTTCCTTTAGAAAATCAAGAGTATGCTCTCGTGACGTAATACCTTCCATGGAAAAAGAAACTTTATTACTTTTGAAACTAGACCGGGTGCTTGCTTACAACTTGCTGTCATTAGACAATTTCATCATCCCGATACTCTTCTTTCCGTTCCGTTCCGGGCTTTCCATCGAGTACACGTAGAATCGCGCTGACTTTGCTTCACTGACTCTAACTACCAAAACTATCCACACAGTCTATAACGGGTACGATAGGGCTTGAAGACAGGAAACTTGAAGTGGAAGCCCTAAACCTAAAGACAAAGACATAAGCCACTTGCTTCCAACTTGTACTTTGACTTTTTCTGAGGGACTAGGCTATCATGGAGAGAAGAGGTTTGGCTATGCTCTATAACTGGCTTCTCAGGTGAGGGTCAGGTTACTCGCTTCATACATGTATGGACTCAAAGAAGAGTCTTCGTCGCATATACGCTGTTAGGCGGGTAGGATAGGGAGGTCGCAGATGAGCTGTATTCATGAAATGAAATGACTTACTTGATTGAACTCTACTTATTGAACGAGTTAGGGAACCTAACCTATTCTCTCTTATAGGACTGAATGACTTCTAACAAACAGGAGTTGGAATGGAGGGTCAAGCTCACTTCGCAGCCTTCTTTCCTTAGCTATAGGAAGAATTAGCCTCTTTCTTTTTGATTTTCTCATTCTAGGGCTTGAAAGCTAAACTACCAACCTTGCCTTGAGAAACCTATTATGAGGGACTTGTCTGATGTATCCTTCCCTCCCTTCCTTATCCATAAGCCCAGAGAGAAAAGAAAGATAAGCATAGGCCTAGCCTAGAACCTAGAATGTAGAATGACTCTGCAACAGAAAGAGAATGAATAGGAAGAGAAGACTAGATAGGATAGTGAGAGTAAGAAGAAATTGCCAGTTCCCTAATAGGGATACACTGGATTGGATACTACACCCGAGGTAGCAACTTCCCAAGTCATTCCTCTTTCAAAGAGTCTTCCATAATAAATAAAGGGAGAAGGTTGTTCGACTGAAGCCCGACCTCTATGATTTGAAATGAGTGCAGAAATTTCCCTTTAAGAGAATGATCTTTACAGAAAAAGAGCCCAGAGGTTTAGTCAGCTATTGTCCTCTTTTCTTTTTTCTTCTCGATGAGAGGCTTCCCCAAAAGCACTGGTTTTTCAACCTCCATGGTCTTTCCCAATCTTTTTCTATTACTGACACCTGGAGCCAGATTGCTAAAGCAACTCCCGAACCTAATTCCTAAGGTCACATACCTGTCGAATAAAAAGAAACATAATTTTGATAGTTGGAATCTCCAATAGGGCAGGCATTAATATGAAAAACTCTCCAGCTGGGACATCATCCACAGCTAGATCCTCCTTTAGTTTAGGAGATCGAAAGGGCAAAGAGAGCCACCCGGTCATTATGGATAAAACTACCACTCTCGTTCAATTGGCCTATAACCATCTTCTTCTCACTAAGGGCTCGAACCATAAGAGACCACTCTGGGTGAAGTTCCACAACATTCCTGTCTCTCTTTGGTCAGCCTACTAGTTTTAGCAAGATCAACAGGAGAAGGGGGGTTTGAGTTGATTGGATCTCGATGACCTCTCCGAAAAAAGGGCTGCTTAAGGAAGAGGCCAAAAGGAAGGCTTCTTCACAAGGCACCGTGACCCAAACTTTGAAATTGATGTGGCTGAGATTTGCCTGAAACAACCTATGGTCCGCAATCCTTTTTATCTTAGGCCAAGGGATGTTGAGGCTCAGGTATCACAGGCCGTAATCTAAAAAGTGATTACCCTCAACCCTTTGACCGTTCAAGAAGCAGAGTGAGCAGAGAAGTGATTGCTAATCCACGCGGAAAGGCTTGTTATTACGAATCATGTGCAAATGCAATCAGGCATTCCATAAGATCCCATTCTCTGATAAAGAACCTTGCTTACCTTACTAGCTCTCTTGTTATGAGCATGTCCCACTAGTGGATTCAGTCCCTTCCTTATAGCCTTGCTGTCCAATCTTTTCTACAATCCTTTCTTTCTTCTGGGCATCAATCCCATGTGAGCAAAAAGGCATTTGCTTTGTCCAATTCCTCCCTAACGCCGTACTCTATTCCTCAACAAGTCCCACAGGGCATTCTTCCACTGGCCATTTGAAATCGAACTCTCTACGCAGATAGGAATTGAGACTTTCAATGGTCCTCTCTTCTCTCCTCGTGATCGAAGCTGACCCCAGAAGTTGGGTATTCCTTCTTAAGAGGACACTAAACCTCCCGATCTTGCTAGCCGGGGGATCAGTCTTTCAAGATTCAATCTTTCCCCTTCCGGTCCCAGGGAATCGCTCTTCTAGTAGGAGGTTGACTATGTCCCCAACTTCTCTTTATTAAGAAACTCGGTTGTGTACTATAATTATAATAAATAGATTGTACCCTAAGCGCTGATCCCAAAGAAAGCAGTTGGCTCTTCCAGCATCCATGCATAAAGAATTAGTAAGTAGGGTCCTCGAAGCCCGCCCGCCAAAGGGCTAAGTCGAGTGATTCCTCTTGTAGGGGATCGTAGCTAGCTATAGTATCACACGATTCTTTCATCTTCTTTTCACATTCATTCTCGGCCGTGACGCTATAGGACCTCGAATTGATTATTAATACGATTCTATTTAATTCATTGACGGTGGAAAATCGTATACTTTCTAAATAAGGCTTTCCTCTTTGTGAGGAATTCCCTCCAGGTTGTCTGCTTTATCGGTGTCACTCTAAGTCCGAGCGCAGGACATCTTATTCACGAACCCCTTTTATAAGAGAATCGGTTTTGTACCCTAAAAGGTGGTTCCATCCTGCATACTATCGTCTATAGTCATTCATTGGTTCATCTCCAGGTTCTGACTGGGCCTTCCCTTCCTTTTAGTTTGAGTCAGCCTCTCTATTATGAAGTAGTTGTTTCCTAGCCCTCCGTCTGTCCTGATATTGAGGCAAGCCCGCTACCCCCTACATTGGGGTAATCCCGATTGTCTTACTGATTCTCTTCCCGAAACAAGAAAGAATTTCTTTCACTACACTAAATAGGAAGTTACATTTGTAGCAGTCCAAGAATTGCTCTATCCCCGAGGTCACTCTCAAGAGTACGACCGGAGGCCCATCTTCTTACTTAACGAGTTTGTGTCGCATAATGTTCCCTTCTTCCGGAGAAAGGAATATTTTTTTTAACAATGGAATCATGACAACGTCTAGTTCCGCTTCTTGCTCTTTTGCAAGAATGCCTTTAGTAGACGGTCCAACCAACGATTTGAATTCAAAATCCCGGGACAGCTATACCGATGTGTCAACGTCAACGGTACTTCTCTGATCTGATCGAGAATCATTCTCCAACCTGCTTTTAGTCAGGAATCTCGTAATTCCTTTCCCAATCCTGTTCCCAGGGCAGCGCTCAGTAGCAACCTCTCTTTGCATCCATGGCTGAATGGGTAAAGCGCCCAACCGGGAAAATTCGTAGGTTCGATTCCTGCTGGATGCACTTGGAAGGTTCAGTTCAATCGCTGCTCACAGAAGCATTCCGCTTTGGCTTTGGAGCAAGTGACGTGAGCTATGTTTACCATGAGTTTAGGAGATAAGTTGCAGCTATAGTCAGAACAGAACTCCAATTGCATACAATCATTCTTTTTTAGAATATCTATCCGCTTAGCAGGTTTGGCTTGAAAGAAAGGGGAAACCCCTTAATAGTTATCGTAGGGGCGCGGGCCCTAGCACTCCCAATGCCTCTTTGAAGGTCTGGCCCGTCCATTCCAAGAGTGAAGGACTCGGGCTTACAGGCTTTGTTTAGTCAAAAGCCCGCTGAAAGCTATAGAATTTCTGATACTATAGCTCGTTGAGAAAATGCTTTCTTTTAAGCAAAATGAGACTTTCGAAAATCGAAATCTAGCGCCTTTCTCAATGGGTCCTCGGGAAAGTGGTCAATTGGCTTCGTTGAATCGCTTCTTAAAATAGAGATTCTGTTTAGCTCATCGGGCTGGAATATGTACATCGATATGTCGCTCCTACCAATCTCCCTTGTTCTTGAAGCTCTCGCTTTCCCCCCTATCTAATAAGGTAAGTTGCCCCTGCCAATGAAATCCAATCTGCAGGCACACCTCCCTACGTGTCTGCCGCTTTATCTCTACCATATTCATTCCACGCTTTTTGAGGACTTTATAAAAGAAAGGTATGAGAAATAAAAAAAAGGAGTTGAGAATGGCTCATTGAAAGGAAGATCTCTGGGAGCCTTCACTCGTCAACCTAAAAACAGGAAGAAGCTCGTCTTGAAGATGAAGACGGAGGGAGGATGGGAATGAGGTGCAACCAGCGATCAGGAGGGCGTTAAGCCTTGCCTGACTTCCCGCCAGGCCACAGAAAGAGAGGATTTCTTGCTTGCTTAGGAATGAGAATCCCTGAACCCCTCAACTAACTCAAAATCTTACTTAGAATTTTGCCTTGCTTATGCCACTTCTTTCTTCGTCACTCGCCCTTCTGCACAACATAAGATAAGGTTGAGTGCCCTCCCGTTTGATTAGCTCTCTCGCAACAAACAGAGTAACCGAGAATGAATATGTGCTGCGCTTCGACTTAGTCCTATAACTAGTCGACCAACCACCTTCTCCTTCCTAGGAAACCATTTGCCTTTGAATTCCTTTCCTATATAAGCTATCCTCTCTAGGCGACCTCTTTTTATCAATCAATCTCGCTCCTTTTTAAAGATGCGCTCTCACTTCCTTCTTCTTCTGCTCCGTCCAAGCCTTCACTCCCCCTACCTTCAATCGTCCCTCCCTTACCTTCTTCATCCTCTTCCCAACCTTATGAGGCAAGGCCTCGCCGTTCTTGGTCCAATCTTGCTGCTAATCAAGCGAAAACCGCTGAGGCTACTCTCTCTTATGTCGTTCCTTCCATTGTCAATGGGAAAAAAGTTGTGCCCCATGACTTCCATTCAACCTGAGATTGAACCTTGGAAAAACGCAGTTGTGGGCTTTGTTCTTGGTGTCTCCCCTTCATTCCAGAATATGCTTAAGTTTGTTCACAAACATTGGCAGTCAGTAAGCCTACCCAAGATCTATACTTGGAGGGATGGGATTTTCTTCTTTGATTTCCCCGGAAAAAGAGCATATTTTGAATTATGGCCTTTTTTTTCTTTTGATAGTAAACCAATGATCCTTACCCCCTGGTCCCAAAATTTGGCTGTTGATAGATTGGGAGTTGCAAAAGTTCCTGTTTTGATTCGGCTGCCTGGATTACAACTGCAGTAGTGGGGAAATGCGTCTTTGGCTAGAATTACCAGCTTAATTGGCACACCCCCTTTTCTCTGACAAGATGAGAGTGGAGAAAGCTAAGCTTGCCTATGCGAGGTTTTCTGTGAAGGTAGGTGTTGATGATGAACTCCCGAATGAAGTGAAATTTATTGGTGAGGACGACAAAGAAATTATTAACGAAATTTGTTGAATATGAATGGAAACCGTTGAGATGTGTTCATTGTAAAGCACTGGGCTATCTGCCTACTGAGTGTGCTTTGGCACCTAAGCGGTAAATCTAAGATAAAAATTCCCCATAGATGGGATCGAGTCCACATCTGGCTCAATAGAAGAAAGAGGTTTGTAACCTTAGCTATCAGTTCAATCCACTCTTTTCCATTCCATCGCTAGGAAGAAGGCAAGAAAGGATATGATAAGACGTAACTGGGAGCGAAAGGTTCCAGGTAATTTAAGGCAGAACAGAACCTGGGCCCTAGCGTCAGGGATTGGACCCGGCAAGCTCAGCAACGAGAAGAAGGAATGCCTCTTCTGGGTCACTCCCTCCCGTTGTGTTCTTCTTTCAATGCTTTGCGTGTTCCACGGACAAGGAAATAGCCACTTCTTTATACAATTAGTTAAGAGTGATTCAATTGCTAATAGAACACCGCCTACGATCACTTTCCAACACGCTTACTGTAACAGAACTGGCGCCGGATATGCCAACAGGACGAGACAGACCGCTTATTAAGCCAACAACTTCTTCTTGGTTACACATACACATGTAACCCCCCTTCTTGAAAAGAAGTCATTCTTGCAAGGACCGCTTCTTCCTAGAAGAGAAGACTGGCTAATGTTCCATCTAAGATCACGAGATGAGCTTGTTCAGTGCCACATCTCACAGCTCTAGGATCCAATTTCTCATGAGAGGTCCCCGTTACATAGACATAAGACACACATCCAAAAATGGAAGATACAGATCAAGAATATATTAACATATTTACGAATCCCAATCCTGGAAATAGAGTATCCCACTTTTCTTTACTACCCAGGGCTAGAAATTAGGTGGAAGAATGAACTTTGGAGCATTAGGATTTCACGCTTGTACAGGTCCCTTTCAATACTTAAGATCTTGATATACGTATTGGCAGTTCAGTTCCTCTAGCATCGGATTGTGGGCATCTTTCTTCTAGTCCCCTGCTCGTACATTAACAAGGGAAGTTGTCCTTCAAAGAGCCAAGTCAGTAGACTTGCCTTCTTTCACAACCGGGTATGTAACAGCTTCTTCTCTTCCTCCAAGCAGGAAAGTAAGAAAGGCTAAGAGCCAACAGAGAGAGCTTTCAACAGCCTATGCCGTATTCTTGTCGAAAAGAAGCCCTTCTGGCAAAAAGATTTGGCTTCATTCTGACCTATTCTATTCCCCCACAGCTACTTCTCTAAGACATTGGGCATTTGTCCTTCCACCAGCAAGAGACATTAATGCCGCATCAACAGTAGGTTACGGGAGCCGCTTCCCGGTGATATATACAGTTAGATCGATCCCACATTCGCAAGTGGAAGGACTTGGCTTTAGCCTTCCTCAAGCAGTACAAGCATAACATTGATAAGGCCCCAGATCGCATGGATCTCCAAAACATGGGGAAAAAGGGTGCCGAAGGCTAAGGCAAGGCATTACTTCGAAGAAGTAGTGCTTTCTTCTTTCAAACAGACTCTTTTAATATTCCCCAGTTTCAAAGGCATGAAAGATATATTATTTAGAGATGCGGAAAATACAATACGTTGGATGCTAAGAATACGGTCTTTGAAGGACCCACGGGGAAGGGCTTAGAAGAGATTAGTGCTTTGGTTAACAGTAGAAATTTTCCCTCGTAAGACCGAATTAATTAACAAGCCACCATAGTCAAAGAGTATCTTTTGGGGGAGCCCAGGAAGTTAATTCCCAATAAGGATATCCCCATAGCCAATCTATTAACTATGAAAGGTACCCCAATAGGAAAAGCACCAATGAGAAAGGGCGAATCACCCACCAAAGCTGTGGAAGTAGGGATTCAAGCGAAGAATAGCCCTAGTCTGATAGCGGAGTCTTCTATCTATGACGTATAACCTAAGTGTGGGGATCTGAAGGACACTTTGATAGTCAACTACAAAAGGCCGGCTTCAGTCCATATGAAAAGAAAAAGCAAAGGGTGGCAGCTCTCTTTAATAGGTCTATCGAGCCTGAGTTTGGGCTGTAATGAGAAAGGGGTGTACAAGGCCGGGCATCCGATCTTTATTGTTCAATGTAAGTTCCTTGAATGCTCTTTCTTAAGCAAGCTGAACCTTCATTCCCTTGGGTTAGGATCAAGGTTGGGGTGGTCTTCCTTCTACCTATCGAAAAAGGAAAGGTAAGCGCAAGATAGTGAAGAAATAATCCGATTCCCCCGCCAATGGTTACGGTAATCCAAGTCTTGTTTAGCCGTTTTACCCGTTTGATAAGTAGATCCCCGGTGGTTGTAAGGTAAGGGTTGTCCAAAATCATTGAAGCAACTGGCCGAGCCTTGCCACGGCGACTAGCAGCTGGGCCGGTCGAGAAGTAGTTGGATAGGCCGAGCCACCTATCTACCCCATCCCTTTCAATTCGTTTATCTGTTCTCTTTCTCGCCTCCGAAACAATCAATCATAAAGTCATGAAATGTTAACTTATTCCCTGTTTTCCTTTCTTTATGACCAGCAAAACTCACTCGCGGGAACGGGAGCTGGGTTGGCTCCGTAC